TTTCATTCGGCTCCTTTATGGAAGATCGATTTCCAGATCTAAGTCGTAAACGCAATAAAAAAAAAGGAGATCCATAACATCTATGTCAGCCTTTCTGCCTTAATAGACCCAAAGCAACTCGCTTTTTAGATGATCCTTCTAGAAGAGTGGAATTATCAAAAATTCTTCTAGTTACTTCGTTCTTTATTTCCACTTGTGCGAATCTTGAGGAAAATAATTGTGTTTCCACCGAGCTGAAACAATATGTAGGTGGCTTTAGTAAACCAAAGTCATCGTTTCATTTTCATAGCTATTTTGCTTCAATCCCCCTTAAAAAAAAAAAAAATTGAAGATCTAGTTACGATTAGAAAAATCGTTTGCGTATCTCCCTCCATGGATTCTTTACTCATACTCATTCAATTGGAAGTCTTTATCCAACTCAAAAAATTATGCTTCGCGATTCCATAATCCAAATCCAATTAATTTATAATGGATCCTTGGCTTGGGTACAAATCCCGAGAATGTATATTCTTCCTCAAATCGTTTATTGAGAGGTAAAGGATTAAATCCTTCCTAAGAAATAAAGTTTTTAATCGGAATTATGAATAAAACCGAAAGAACCCTTAACTATTTAAGCTGTTAATAGAACGAATCACACTTTTACCACTAAACTATACCCGCTACAATGTGATTATTGTATATGAATGGATCATTTGTCGAACAAGAGCATCATACATAATAAAGATAGTAGATGGTATTGGAACAAAAAAAAATATTGAAATAATGAGTTCTGTCTTGGGTGAGTTATTTAGTGACAGGCGTGGCCTGAACCATTGAAGTCAGAACATAAAAAGCAATTGTGCAAAAATCCATAGCTATATTTTGATTTCCCCTCTTTTCTATTTGAGTATTCCCGTTATCTAAATGCAATAATTCGAATTTCATTGCTTAACTTAAACTTAAAAACGGATAAAAAAAAATGGATCTTTTGTATCTGTATAAAGATAGAATAAAAAAAAGAAAAAGACTTTTTATTGACTTCATGTGTAACATAGTCATTATCCTTTGTTCAATTGGGAGAGATGGCTGAGTGGACTAAAGCGTCGGATTGCTAATCCGTTGTACGAGTTATTCGTACCGAGGGTTCGAATCCCTCTCTTTCCGCCTCTTCTGATGACTTGAGATTTTCTTTCCAATTGGAAAGAAAATCTCGAGCACTTTTTTATCATAATTAAATATCTCTAATAGAGAAAATCATAAGAAAATGAAGAAATCAAGCAACAAAAAATCCCTTATTTTTTTTTTTATTTTATTCCTCACGTCCAGGATTACGTCCTGGATCATTAGATAGGAATCCGAAGATGAAGAGAGAAACAAAGAATATCACCACTGTGTAAACGAAGAGTTTGAGAGTAAGCATGACAAAATCTCCAAGATAAGATCGTTTTTGGTAAAAAGGGGAATAGATTATCCATTTTTATATTTTATACCACATATTATATTCCATTTTTACACCAAACAAAACAAGAAATAAGGTGGTTTCTATAAAAAGAAAAGAAAGGAATTTTCGTAAATTCATTTGTAAATAAGACTCTTTCGGTATGAAAATGGTTTTTTATGTGCACAATTAGTTATTGTGGGGACCCTATTATAGGGTCCTTGTTCACTGGAAAAGGTCAGAATGGGGAAGTGAGGTGATCCAGATCCATCGCGCTTATCGAAGAATTTCCATGTTTACATTGAGGGTTCCTAATGTAAGACTTATCGGATCTTATCAATGGATTGGTATAATATTTTTTTTTTTTCATTGACTAAATCATGAATGTTTGTAGGACAGTATTAAAGATCTCATCGAAAACTTACAGCAGCTTGCCAAACAAAGGCTAAGAGAAAAAAGAACAGGGGTATGACTGGCATAACATCTACGATTGGATTGAAAAAAGCATAAGCCTCGGGCAATTTAGCAAAGAAAAAATGACTCGAATGAAGTATAGAATTAAGATAGATACAGATTAAACTAAAGATATTAAGCATAACAAATGTTTCATTCTTGGAGATAATTGTATTTTGATTGAGTTATTGATATAAGGTAAAAATGAAGAAAGTCAAAATAGACCCCCCAATACTTCTTCTTTGACTAACCCAATCAAAAAGCCTTCAATTCTCAAACGAAAATAGAAGGAATCATACTTTCATACAATATCTTAATGGAATTCTATGTAATGATCAATAAATTCCGTTTCATTTTACAACTACACGTGTCAATTCCCCCCCAATATCGAATCCATGGAATATGTTCGGGGAATTGACGAATGACCAACACCTATATTAGTGTTTATTAGTATTGAATAGAAATCTAAATGGGGCGTGGCCAAGCGGTAAGGCAACGGGTTTTGGTCCCGCGACTCGGAGGTTCGAATCCTTCCGTCCCAGAGCTGTCCAATTCTATCCGAATAAAGATTGCTTTGTTCTATTAAATAAAATAATAAATAAAAGAAAAATCTTCTGTTTAAGATTAAGAGTGTAATGTTTAATTTATTTAATCCTTTTCCTATTTCTAATGATTCAGAAAAGAATCGTATGTTTTACTTTCTTTTTCACAAATCGAATCGAGCACTGATGATATACAGAATCGATTTGTGATACAGGTAGGATAGGAATAGGGATCAATACAACGATCAATCTCTCCCATAATAATATCGATACTACCTAGTATTGTATTGTCATAATATCAGCCAATCAATATAGAATATATAGAAAGTAAAACAGATAACTACTGTATAATAGATTCCATCCAGAAATCCATTTTCCTCCGTAAGTAATATTTATATTTATTTATATAATATTATTATAATAATATAATAAAAAAAAATGTACCTGCTTATCTTTTCACTTATACAAGATTGTCCAGCATACCTTAGCCCCCCTTTTTATGTTATGATTCATTCGCCCCATAAAATTTGTCAGTAGATCGGAGTTAAGCCAGCAAGGGCGGTATACATTTTAATATGTAAGAGATGCATTTTTTTATCGAATTTTTGATTTCACATCAGGGTCTAATTAAAAGTTGTAAATCAATGTAACGATTGGATCGGGGGGGGGGGGGGTAATTTAGACATTCCATTCACTTCACTTTGATAAATAATTACAATTACTTTTTATTTTAAATGAAATGGAATTTCAGTAAAGATTACTTAGCCTGAAGCAAAACAAAGTAGAAACAACGTCCATATTGCACCGCTGTTACTCTATTTCATTGACAACCACATTTCTGTTTTGGTGAAGAAGATCCGTGATTCCCTAAATCTCTGCGATTACCTCCATTGACAATTGTTTGATAAATTCTGATGGATATGACAAGATCATATTATTCCAATATTTTTTGGATCAATCAGATCGGGTAAAATAAAAGAATAACGACCTAGACTTTCCACAAGACTTTTCTATTCACCCCCACGAAAAAATAAAGTATGTATTATTATATATCGATTGAGCCAATGATTATTCATGATTCCATATTGAATCAATTCCATACCGGTTCCAAACGAGAGGAATGTTAATGTTATGGTAAAACTTCGTTTAAAACGATGTGGTAGAAAGCAACGTGCGACTTGAAGGACATGATCGGTTGTGGGTTCTTACACCCACCACTTTTTTATATAGGAATTCTGAGGTGCTCGTTGGCTCGACATAGTTTGTTCTGTTCTACTCTACTGGAATCTCCGTTTGGTTGGGTTTTGGGTTAAAGTAAATAGTACATGATGGAGCTCGAGCGGAAAAAATCAATTTATTTCTCAGAGGTAAGGGTCTAGGGTTAATGCCAATCAATAAGTTGGAACAACTTCGTAAGCATATCTTCGATATAGAAATGGAAAAGATTCCATTCTAACATCTAACAAAAGTTTTTTTTTTGAAACTTTTTTGTTGGAATTGGGAAAACTATTTCGATCAAAAGTGTATCACACGGGAATCAATCGTTCGTATCACTCTTCGACAGTCAATAAATAACAAAAGGGATGTTGCTGCCATTTTGAAACGATTAAGGATCACCGAAGTAATGCCTAAACCCAATGATTCAAAACAAGGATAAACGATCCTGGAACAAGAAAACACCATTTTCAATTGTCTCAACAACTTGAGCAGAATAAAAAATGGGTTAGAGACGGCTCAATAAAGGAAATGCCAAGGACAAGGACTCCGGATTTTCCTTTGAACTCTTTGAGAATTATTCAACTTGAGTTATAAGTACGAATGATTTTTTTTTTCGGTTTTTTCGTTAAGGAATAAGAAATTCAATTAAACTAGAAACTAAACTATTGAATTTCTTATTTTTCTTTTATGGATTGGATCTATTTATTTGCCTTGCCACTCTATACACTATGACATAAATGAAAATCATTCTTTCTCGAGCCGTACGAGGAGAAAGCCTCCTATACGTTTCTAAGGGGGGGAATTGCTCATATATAGATATCTATCCCAAAGAGCCATCTATCGAATCGTTGCAATTGATGTGCGATCCCGAAGAGAAGGAAGAGATCTTCGGAAAGTCGGTTTTTATGATCCAATAAAGAATCAAACTTATTCAAACGTTCCTGCTATTCTATATTTCCTTGAAAAAGGCGCGCAACCTACGGGAACCGTTCATGATATTTCAAAGAAGGCAGAGATTTTTAAAGAACTTCGCGTTAATTACACGAACTAAAATGAAAAATATATATATAAAAATGGATATCCAATCCAATATGAAATAGAAAAAATGGAGTAAATATATGCATATGCACTAACAGAATCCATACAATTAATGGGATTATCTTCCATTGGGTGGTTTGGGGTGAGACTCTGCTAAAAAAAATGGGCCAAGCTTGCTACCTTTAATAGATATAGATATTGCATAAACCCGAGATTTTCTTCTTAATTATTTAATTTCTTTTCTACATCTACACTTTTTTTATTCTCTATGTGGATGTGGGTTAGCTACGAAGTGCCAATCTAACACAAGTTCTTATTATTTTATTTCAATT